AAGGGTCACAACTTCTTCTACTCATCCTGTATATTGTCCTTTTCATTCCGTGTTGCATTAGAAACTTATTATTATACGAGATTATACGAAAATGAATCCTTCCTAGGAGGGAACAAATATTTATCTTTTCGATGAGAGTTTGTACACAACATGGGAGAAACCTATCTTCTATTTATAATAATTGAAGAAAAGGTTCCATCATATATAGTGAATTGATACTCCCGACTCCCACAAAATCATTTCTTTCGTTCAATAGTTACTCGTTATTAGTTAATAATCCTAGTGATTGGATCTATATGCGTATTCCGATAGGAAATGAAATAGTAAAATGATTTTTCGTCGAATGACTATTCATTTATTGTATTTTCAAATAGGGGGCAGGAAGGATCTATGGGAAAACGGTGGTTCAATTCAATGTTGTCTAACGAGGAGTTAGAACACAGGTGTGGGCTAGGTAAATCAATGGACAGTCTTGGTCGTCCTGTTGGAAATACCAGTGGAAGTGAAGATCCTATTCTAAATGATACGAATAAAAACAATCATAATCATGGTTGGCGAGAAAGTAATAGTTGCAGTAATGTTGATCATTTTTTCGGTGTCAGGGACATTTGGAGTTTCATCTCTGATGACACTTTTTTAGTTAGGGATAGTAATGGTAACAGTTATTCCGTATATTTTGATATTGAAAATCGGGTTTTTGAGATTGACAATGATAGTTCTTTTCTGAGTGAACTAGAAACTGCTTTTTCTAGTTATCTGAATAGCGGGTCTAAGAGTGACAATCGCTACTATGATCATTATATGTATGATACTACGTATAGTTGGAATAATCACATTAATAGTTGCATTGATAGTTATCTTCGTTCTGAAATCAGTATTGATAAGTACATTTCGAGTGGTAGCGACAATCACATTTACAGTTATATTTATAGTTACATTTGTAGTGGTGAAAGTGTAAGTGATAGTGACAGGGGGAGTTCTAGTATAAGAACTGGCGGTAATGGCAGTGATTTCAATATAAGAGGAAGATCTAATGATTTCGATGGAAATAAAAAATACAGACATTTATGGGTTCAATGCGAAAATTGTTATGGATTAAATTATAAGAAATTTTTTAGGTCAAAAATGAATATTTGTGAACAATGTGGATATCATTTGAAAATGGGTAGTTCAGATAGAATCGAACTTTCGGTTGATTCGGGCACTTGGGATCCTATGGACGAAGACATGGTCTCTATTGACCCCATTGAATTTCACTCGGAAGAGGAACCTTATAGAGATCGTATCAATTCGTATCAAAGAAAGACAGGTTTAACTGAGGCTGTTCAAACAGGCATAGGTCAACTAAATGGGATTCCCATAGCCATTGGGGTTATGGATTTTCAGTTCATGGGGGGTAGTATGGGATCCGTAGTAGGCGAGAAAATCACCCGGTTGATCGAATATGCTGCTAATAGATCTCTACCTGTTATTATGGTGTGTGCTTCTGGAGGAGCACGCATGCAAGAAGGAAGTTTGAGTTTGATGCAAATGGCTAAAATATCTTCCGCTTTATATGATTATCAATTCAATAAAAAGTTATTCTATGTATCAATCCTTACATCTCCTACAACCGGCGGAGTAACGGCCAGTTTTGGTATGTTGGGAGATATTATTATTGCTGAACCCAATGCCTACATTGCATTTGCGGGGAAAAGAGTAATTGAACAAACATTGAATAAGACAGTACCTGACGGTTCACAAGCAGCTGAGTATTTATTCCATAAGGGCTTATTTGATCCAATCGTACCACGTAATCCTTTAAAAGGTGTTCTGAGTGAATTATTTCAGCTACACGGTTTCTTTCCCTTGAATCAAAATTCAAGTAGAGCGCTAGGCTCAGTTATTTGTAGCGAACTTTAGTTCATCGGAATCAAAGTCAAAATAAGAAGAGTGGAGTTTTCTTTGGTAACATAAGTTCTATAGGAAGTTTCGGATAATTACTTTTTTTGATGCAGATTTTTTATCCTACCCCTATTCATGATTAGTAATCAGGAACCCCCTATCAGGAGGAAAAGAGTGAATTCTTCCTTCCGCGGAATGGAATTGGGAAAAAAAATCAAAAGAATTTCATGTTCCCTTCTTTCATATTAATATATATCGTATTAATATATATAGAATAATTCAAATCTATAAGGGAAGTGTTGCATATTTTTATATCTCCCGAGGACCTACACTTTTGACTATGAATTCCTGTTGGATCGGATTCTAACAAATCCTTAGGAAACTCGTAAGAAACTCTTTATTAGAAGATAAGGGCGGTAGAACAAGAATAATAAAGTGGATTATCACCCATCTATTTCTTGTAGAAAGGTGAATAGATACACTTATTTAGCTCTACATTCCTTGCACTTATTATATACTTAATAATACTTATAATAGATATACTTATCATAAGATAAAATATCTTTATAACAGGTACAAATATTAAATCGAGGCATCCATTCTATGACAGATTTCAATTTACCCTCTATTTTTGTGCCTTTAGTGGGCTTAGTGTTTCCAGCAATTGCAATGGCTTCTTTATCTCTTCATGTTCAAAAAAACAAGATTGTTTAGACCTGATAGGACAAAATTTCATCAATTTATTTCAACACTTGGACTTGGATCATAATAGGGATATCCATTTAGTGGAATATGATACGACATGTGGCTCCCTCCGGGCACAAATAAAAAAGTGATTATACATGCGGATACATTATATATGGATAAATGCATGTATATGGGGGGATAGCTGTTTTAAAATGGATCAGAGCGGATATCTGAAATAGAAAGTTAACGTATCTATATTATGTAGATATACATAGTGGTGGTATTATACGAAGGGGATGTTATTATTTTATATCTAACCAATTTGATGAATTACTCCTAATAGTTCGCGTCATAATAGTGCTAGTTGATGAGAGTTACTTCGGGAGCAAAATAAAAAAAGTAAAATCAAATTCATTTGGCTTATTCTCTTCTCTCAATTCCAATAGGATGCAACTGGATCTAGTATGAACTATCGATCAGAACGTATATGGATAGAACTTATAACGGGATCTCGAAAAACAAGTAATTTCTGCTGGGCCTGTATCCTTTTTTTAGGTTCACTAGGATTCCTATTGGTTGGAACTTCCAGTTATCTTGGTAGGAATCTGATATCTTTATTCCCGTCTCAGCAAATCATTTTTTTTCCCCAAGGAATCGTGATGTCTTTCTATGGGATCGCAGGTCTGTTCATTAGTTCCTATTTGTGGTGCACAATTTCGTGGAATGTAGGTAGCGGTTATGATCGATTCGATAGAAAAGAAGGAATAGTGTGTATTTTTCGTTGGGGATTTCCTGGAATAAATCGTCGCATCTTCCTTCGATTCCTTATGAGAGAGATTCAATCGATCAGAATGGAAGTTAAAGAGGGTCTTTATCCTCGACGTGTCCTTTATATGGAAATCAGAGGCCAGGGCGCCATTCCCTTGACCCGTACTGACGAAAATTTGACTCCACGAGAAATTGAACAAAAAGCTGCTGAATTGGCCTATTTCTTGCGCGTGCCAATTGAAGTATTTTGAAATGAAGGGAATTAATGCTTTCTCAGCATGAGGGAAGGGACCCAGGAACCCCCTTTTAAATATAACTGAAGCTTCTTCGGAACGTTCATTCGAGCAAAACATGTTAGATTCTATTTCCCCCGTTCCGTTGGTAATCCTTCTGTGGCCCATAGAATAAAGCAGGCGGACGTATACGGAACAACCATAATAAGAAGCAATTTTGATCGACCAAAACTCCTTTTTCTGCATATAGAACTCAATTCTACTAGTAACAAGTCTAATAAGTATGTATTCATCACACATATCAGAGCATTTCGGAATACATAATTTCTCTTTTTAGGGCCAATACTTTGGATTAATACATTAGATACAGATGTATCATATCTCGTTAATTATCTTTCTTTTGTCAATCGATGTTTCTTTTTTGATCCTTTCTTTAGCTCCTGGATAACCAAACGTTTAGATCTCTCATAACTATCCAATTTCTCTCTCGTTTTGTCACCTATTTCGGATTTCATCATTAATATTTTTCAGAAATATCCCCTCAATTATTCCTGGGTCGTGGGTAGCCAGTGAAAATTTCGAAAAAATAATTGAGGGGAGTTCTTTCGTCTCGAAATCAAAATAATATTCATTATTTCAAGCGGTTCTTTTGGGCATTCATCGAAAGAACAAATGAAGATAGAATTGGTTCGAATTTGACCAACTGAGATATCTGGGAAAAGTATTTGATTATTTCTTCATTCGAAACGGGCCCTTATTCTATTTCTATATTCTTTCTAGATCCAAGGACTAAACAATTCAAAAAAAAAAAAAAGGAATAGATCCATAGGTTCCATACCTTGTTATAGAACTCATGCTTCATAGAAATATCGGATCAGATAGAGTCGGCGAATGAAGCGGGTTCATTAACAATTCACAGATGAAAAGTGTCAAAAAAGAAAGCATTGACTCCCCTCCCGTATCTTGCATCTATAGTCTTTTTGCCCTGGTGGATCTCTCTCTCATTTAATAAAAGTCTGGAACCTTGGGTTACTAATTGGTGGAATACCGGACAACCCGAAACTTTTTTGAATGATATTCAAGAAAAGAACGTTCTAGAAAGATTCATAGAATTAGAACAACTATTCCTGTTGGATGAAATGATAAAAGAGTACCCGGAGACACAGATACAAAAGCTTCGTATAGGAATCCACAAAGAGACGATGCAATTGGTCAAAATGCACAACGAAGATCATATCCATATCATTTTGGATTTCTCGACAAATATAATCTGTTTTGCTATTCTAAGTGGTTATTCTATTCTGGGTAATGAAGAACTTGTCATTCTGAATTCTTGGGTTCAGGAATTCCTCTATAACTTAAGCGACACAATAAAGGCTTTTTCTATTCTTTTATTAACTGATTTATGTATCGGATTCCACTCACCCC